AGCGAAGCGAGCCTAGAGTAGCAGCCTATTACGTTTTTCAGGCCCCTTTTTTTTCTATTAGTAAAGCGCTAGCGCCCCTATAGAGAGAGTAAGGCTATTCTGCTATCAATGAACCCAAACCGAAAGAAAAAAAAGAAGTTTTTATAGATCGAGACTTGTAGCTTGATTCCTTTCTCATTCCATATTGGGTTGGGAAGAATCGCAGGAAATCGTTCGATAACACTTCTTCTTTTTTTTTTTTTATGATATCCGACGATCAAGACAATTCCCGTGAAACTCGTTCATTTCATAGAAGTTTTCTTACGAAGCAAATAGCATTTCCTATTGATTTGTCCCCTGGACTGGACTTATTCTGATTCCGAATTATCCTTCGTTACCGTTACGTTGTTCCCAAGGACTAGCAAAATCGAAATAGCGAAATTCTTGGGTCATCTCAATGGGCTCGGAAACCACACGTTTCTCTGGATCATCATAGCGTACTTCTACATATCCACTCAGAGGAAAGTCTTTTCGTAATGGATGACCCTCGAACCCATAATCTGTTAATATACGGCGTAGATCCGGATGATTGATGGAAGAAACACCAAACATATCCCAAACTTCTCGCTCCCACCGGCCGGCTGATGGAAATAGACTGACTACCGGAGATATTCGTGTTACTTCGTCTGCACTGGTTTGTACGCGAATGCGCGAATTATACCGAGTACTCAGTAAATTATAGACCACTTCAAATCTTCGTTTTCGAGAAGGATAATCAACTCCGCAAATATCGATCAAAACTTGAAACCTTGTATAGGTATGCAATTTAAGAAAGCACAACAATTGAAATGGGTAGTCCGTATTGGTATCAGATCTATTCCCATGTTCTGATTTTTCTATTTTTTTTACCCATTTCTTGGGTAAAGTCTCCCAACTATATTTGAAAATGAATTGGTTATCCATAAAGAGAAAGAAAGCTTTCTTGTAGTTCCGCTTCTTGCTCAAAAATGAAGAAAGACTTGTCCGAAATCACCGGTTGGGTTGGTCCGACCAAGAAAGGCATGGGAGTCTTTGGGCATAAGAATTGCTTGGGTCGAGTCTTCTATGGCTACAACGAAAGAGACTCTTCTTTCTTCTCTTATGATAATAATAGTTGAATGAAAAGAACGCTTCTAAATGCAGGGCAGCCGTCCCCTTATTTATTATACGAGAGCACTCGCCGTGGATGATACGATTCAAAGAGACATAAGTAATCGACTGCTTCGACTCCTAGACAGAGATATAGGCATACTCGTACAATTTCCACTTTGACTGTTACTTGGATAGCGCTAATGGGTAGGCCCATGGTGATACAAGCACAAAAGCAGTCCCTCGCTTCCAACACGAAGACATCGATGACTTCAAAGCATTCCACCTCACTAACACCATCCGCCTATGGTTCTACACCGGCAACCACAGGAACTACCTAAAATTCACCTAAAAAGGAGTCTCTTTCTTTTTGAATGAACTAAACCACCCCTACAACGCAAAGCAAGAGAGGCTAGCGAATAAGCAGACGAGGACTCTACTACCCAAAGACAGTAGCTACTGGAGAAGAAAAGAGGACTCAGGACCGGACGTTAGAGTTGTGGTGTGAAAAAGCAGAAGCAGATATGCCGATGGCTGTAAGGGTAAGGTAGCTACACGCCTCAAAAAAGAGATTGACTGGGCAAGGAAGTCGAATCTCGGAGTTAGTTCAAGCTTTCAGAGCGGTAGCAAAAAAGACAAGAGCAAGGTAGGATGCCGTGGTAATCTAAGCCGTCAACGAGCAATTCGTCTCACTTTTTCCAAAGAAAGAGGGCTAGGCCCGCCCAGTAATTAAGCAAGCAACCTGGAATGGAGCAAATCAGCAGTCTTTTAGGCCCAGTAATTCTATTAAAATAAAAAGAGCTCGAGGGAAAATCCATATGAAAGGGAAGGAGATATTCGGGTGGGTCGAATCCAATAAGTAAAGGTCATGATCGAGTTAAGCTTGCGCTTACGTTTTACAGCATGGATAACTTCGAATCATCCTCCACAACCCAATCTTTTCAAATTTCTTTGTTTTTTAGCGAATGTATAAAGTTTGTCTTCAACCTCCCTGGTTTCGACATGGGTTCAAAACTCCGCTTCGGTCGGTTAAGAAGTAGGAGCGAATTCGTCTATCACAGGTAGTCGCTCACCCGCAGGTCTTTCTCATATATAAGCTAAGCCAGGAGGGAATCCAGAATATGAATGTTCATCTCCAGTTAGGGGGGCTTCTAAGCACCAGTAAGGAAGTAAGAATCCCGGAGCACTACGGGCCTAACTTATTATTCGATATAATGAAAAGCACCTTTATTGAACTAGAACCCTTATCCCCCGGATTCCTTAGATGATGGAATAAAGTCTCAGGAGTGATCCTGCACACTCCAACCATTCAGGCCTATGGCCATCGAGAGTTTGACCCCACGTTGACTTGCTTTGTCTTGCTTACCGGCTCGGAGTTGAACTCCAAAAAAGG